AGAATGAGTCTCTTTCGCTTCTATCTTTCTATCTGCCATCTATGTAGTTTCTTTCGTTATTCACTAGAGCAATTCGGATCTGGAAGTCGATCCGGGGCAAGTGTTCGGATCTATTATGACATAGCCATGAGGCGCTCAACGGACCCTTTGAATCCTCAAAAAACCCTTGAGGGCTTTCGATTGATGCAAAAACGACTTTTTGTTTGTCCTATCTTCAGATCTCAATTCCAAGTTCTTAAATGGAACTGCGTCATACAATAGACTCGAGTCCAAATCGCGCGAACAGCCATTAGCCATTAGCCATTACTCCAAGATATTCTGGGATCTAGATTCAGCGATTCCAAGTCTCTTTTAGTCGCGTTCAGAGTCAGGTTTTTATAGAAAAAAGAAAGAGAAGAACAAAGTATAGTTGGGACGCTCTCTGTCTCTCTTTTATCCCTACGAACTCGCAGACGAACCCGAAGGCTTAGAAGGGATATAATGAAATTCCTTGATTGGTTCTTCCCAGGGGAATGCTTGATTTTAGTTGACTGAGGGGGTTAACAAACAAGGAATTCCACGAAATGAATTCCAAGAAAGAAATGGTGTCATCTTTTATTCGAAACGCCTCGTGATCTTCAACCAATTATGCGCTTCAATATAATTACTAGGAGTAAGTGCTATAGCTTGTTTCCAATACTCAGCGGCTTGATCGAACCAAGCCTCTGCAATGTCAGAATCTCCCTGTCGAATGGCCTGTTCTCCCCGGTCGGAATAGGCTGGTTAATTCCTTCCCTTCGAACCGTACTTGAGAGTTTCCTACCTCATACGGCTCGGCAGTCAACTCTTTTGGTATCCAATTGTAGTCGACCCTATTGAATTGAATAAGCTTTCTCATAGATCTATCCCATTTTTCGTGTTAACCAAAAGAAGCTAATGACACGAGTTTCAAACTTAAATCTGAAATTTGGATGAATAATCTGTTTTAGTTTTATCTTCGCTCCCACCTTCCTACGACTAAAGCATAGGATTTATCCTATCGTTCGAATTTTCTGAAAGGTAACTATCTCGATTTCATCTTATATCGAACTTTCTATAGAATTTTTGAAAAAGACTTTCAAGGAAAGACTCACTATCTTTGGGATCTGATCCTACACCGCTGCTCAATACCTTAGTCGTTAGTAGGTCCACTCTATTACATAAGTGGATTCCTAACATTTATCGCACATCATGACCTAAGTAAGCAGTGAGTATTGTATCGGTACAAAACTCCGCGAATTGATCTTTACGGCGCTTACTCTATCAATTAGATCCTTTATCCATAGAAGAAAACAGCTGGGCATATCTCTTTCTTCATATTTCGACTTCGAAGAAGGTTCTTTCTTTTCTACAGCTCATAAAAATCGTTCGTTTAGACGATGCATAGGTAGAAAGCCTATTTTTCTAGTCTTTACTAGCGGATTTGATCTTTCTTTCCCCCTTTCTTTCTATAGTGGAGATAGTCGCACGTAATGACAGATCACGGCCATATTATTAAAAGCTTGTGGTAAGAATGGGTTTCGTTCTAGCGCTCGAAAATAATATTCCAAAGCTTTCGTATGTTCTCCGTTACTTGTGTGGATAAGTCCTATGTTATAAAGTATATAACTTCGGTCATAGGGATCAATTTCTAGTCGCATAGCTTCATAATAATTCTGCAAAGCTTCCGCATAATTTCCTTCGGATTGCGCCGACATCCGTTACGGTCGTCATTCAATTCAAAGAATCTCCGTTCCAGAACCGTACATGAGATTTTCATCTCATACGGCTCCTCTCTTATGTGCATAATGAAAATAATACAGGGAATGAAAAAAGATGAAAATATTCTCATTATGAACTGAACAGGGCTGGTGTTTTTACACGAAATCTCTAGCCAACCTTCCTGCAAGAGATCCTTTCTTAACATCGAGCATATTGGTACTAGAGAGAAATGATAACTCCAACAATTTCTTTGTTCTCAGCGCCCCCGAATTTCCGGGAATGAGTCATTTCAACAGCCTTCGATGGTTCTACGGGTATCCAAAATACAAACACGATGGATGTTTGTTGTCCCAACCATTCTTCGTAGTCCCGAGCCTGCTAAGGAAAGGGATAATGTCTCACAAAGTTTTTGTTTATGGATTCCGGGGTGTAGTGCTTCTTCCCCTATGCTGCCTATTGGTACTAGTAGCGTAGGATTGACCTGTAATAACGAACCGATAGGTATAAACCTTCGCTCAATACTAGAATCGACAATTCAAACTTAGTATCTGAGGCTGCATTAATCGAGGATACACAACAGAAGGAGTTGTTCTATTTCCAAACTTTACCTTCAACAAGCGTAGATTTCTTTTTCTTTTTATCCCGATCCCGAATCGTGTGTCTTTCTCGTAAGACTAAGAGGAATAAAAAAATCAAATCGCACCATCTCTGTAATAGGTAAATGCCTCTTTTTCTCCTGAAGTTGTCGGAATTATTCGTAATAAGATATTGGCTACAATTGAAAAGGTCTTATCAATAAAATTTCCATTTATCCGTGGTCTAGGCATAGGCAGCAATCCATTCGAAAATTCTTAGCATTCCCTCTCTCTCATGGAAACAGGATCCCACAAGGAAAAGAATGGTACAGTACGAAATAACATAAAATTAGAGTCATTCAAAATAAAAAAAAATATGTGCCTTCTATTCAACTATTCACTATTCAAATTGTTCCTTTTCACAGGAATTGATAAGAACTAAAAACAAAATAGTGCAACCTGATTCGATTTCATTCTAATGGAATCGTATAACCAACGAAGGAAACGATGCCGATGACATTGAAGTTACAGATTAGAAGAACCCACGAAATTTTGATGGAATTAGGATCCAAAGACGAAAAAGGATCGAATACTCATAATCAGTCTATGATGAGAAGAGAATAACCGCCTATTTTATTTTGTCTTGTGTACATAGCGGGGATACACGAGACAATCCAAATAGAAAAACAATCCCATAGAAAAGATAGTTTAGGAATTTGTACTAGATCGATGGCCTAGGAGTTTGTTGTTGATAACTCGAAACCTGGATTGGATGAGAAGTCTTAGGGTATCGAATCGTAGTCTAACTAGAATGATGATCTAAAGAGATCCATTAATCCGCGTCTATAAAATATAGATCCCTCAATCGGTCGATTTGTTCTAATTTGGAATTTCGTGATTGAATCGGGAAGAAAGGGATACGCCGACAAAGAAGAGAACCTTGTTTTGGCAAACAGGAAGAGTTAACCGTTTTCGCAAGTAAAGCAATTTTCTCTTTATCTCGGGAGCCTCGAAGGAAAGATCTTTACTTTGACTTGGATCAAAAATTTTCTATTTTGATAGCTTTTTATCGTTAGAGTTGATTAGTCGGACCTACCCAATAATTCAGATAAATGACTCGCAATTCACTCGGTTTTTGGGTCATAATCATTATGTAGGAGAGATGGCCGAGTGGTTCAAGGCGTAGCATTGGAACTGCTATGTAGGCTTTTGTTTACCGAGGGTTCGAATCCCTCTCTTTCCGTACCTTCACCCAAGGCACCGATCTTCCTAACCACAATAGATCAAAAAAGAATCGATATCAGTCTTCCATACAGTTAGACCGTTCTTTGATATAGATTCTCTATTCCTAATGGCTGTGGCACGTAAAAGACTGGAAAGAAAGGGGGAGATAAGGAAAGAAAATCTCCCTCTCGATCTATGATACCGAAATAAGAGAAAAATACGGCTCAAACCCTTCTTTCTCTTAACCTTAGGTTAATTTACTTCGCCGAAAAGGAGCAAAGTTGTCCGCACTTTACCTTATTACTTTACCTTATTAGAAAAATTTTTGATTTTCGTTCGGTTTAAGTCTGACGAGAATAATATTCTACGACTAGCAATTCATTTATTTCCAAACCGACCCATTTACTATCTATTATTTGATTGACTAATCCTTTAGATTGCACTGGGTCAAGAGTTAAATGGTTTGGTAATTCCTCGTGAGGAGAGGAATCGAGAGAATTTTGAATTAGAACTTTAGATTTTCCGTCATCCTTTGCCGTAATAGTATCTCGGGGTTTGCAGCGATAACTTGGTATGTCTACGATCCGACCATTTACTAAAATATGTCGATGGTTAACTAATTGGCGAGCTCCAGGAATAGTCGGAGCCATACCCAATCGAAAAAGAATGTTATCCAAGCGCATTTCGAGTAATTGTAATAAAACCTGACCTGTCGGACCTTCGGCCTTTCCGGCGATACGAACGTATTTAAGCAATTGGCGTTCTGTAAGACCATAATGAAAACGCAATTTTTGTTTTTCTTCTAGGCGAATACGATATTGGGCTTTTTTCCAAGACCCCGATTGGTTTCTACGATCCTTTCGGTCTTTGGGACTTTTATTAGTTAGGCCCGGTAAAGCCCCCAGCCGGCGTATTTTTTTGAAACAAGGTCCTCGGTAACGTGACATAAAGACTCCTTCCTCTTATTTATATTTCACTCTTATTGATGAAATTTCATTTTACAGAATAAAACTAAACTCAAACTGAACTAAATGAGAAATGAAGTGAAAGTGACTCAAATGTACTATTAAAGAATAACGAGATGAATTGGATAAAGAAATATCCAGCTCTTTCCTTTATATTCTCTATATAGATATAGAAAAAGAAAAGGATAACGAAATATCCAGCTCTTTCCTTTATATTCTTTATATAGATATAGAAAAAGAAAAGGATCTTTTTATGTCCTAGTTGGAAGTTCCTATAACCTAATAGAAATCGATGACTTTTAGCAAAAGCGGAAGACATTTTTTTCACTAGTCTTTGATTTCAAAAGGACATTCTCAATGATGAAAAATAAAAAAAAGAAAGAGAGAAAAGCCTACTATCGGAATCGAACCGATGACCATCGCATTACAAATGCGATGCTCTACCCTCTGAGCTAAGTAGACTGACATACGAAAAATTCGACACGCCTAGGAATTCAATAAACTCTCAGAATCCTTGCTTGCTATTAACTAATTAGAATACAAATTTTTTGAAATTCTGAGCTATTCATAATAAATATGAATCAAAAACAAGAAAATTATAGAATTTCAAAAAATCTGAAATCTTATAGAACATAACGATTAATTTGGGCCTATCGAATTTCGACTTCTTTTTCACAATACTATTATAGATTATTGAATAAGAAATGAATAAATATTCAAAATTTTTTTTGTTTTTGAATTCAACCGACATTTGAAATTCTTTTGATTACCCTTCTCTCTTTTCTTCCCTATTATCTATCTTGCAAATTCTAATTTTTGAATGCAATTCTTAGTTATAACAAATGAGACATGCCGCCGCTTTCATTCGGAAAGGTGGAATTTAGGACGAAAAATCAACCGTTTAAGTAATGGAAATTACATAGAAAAGTGATCGGAAGGAGGACAGATAGATATATGGGATGGATCCACTTATATTGAATTGTAGAGACATAAATGATAAAATCGTTTTTGATTGGACCAAAAAGCAAAGATGAGAAAAGACTTTTTCGAGATAGCAATAAGTCTCTACTAAATTCAATAGTGCCGGTAGAAATAAAAGACAAGTGGGAAGGACATCACAGTGAGATCCTAATCTCAAAGGGGGATATGGCGAAATTGGTAGACGCTACGGACTTAATTGGATTGAGCCTTGGTAGGGAAACTTACTAAGTGAGAACTTTCAAATTCAGAGAAACCCTGGAATTAACAAAAATGGGCAATCCTGAGCCAAATCCCGTTTTCTGAAAACAAAGAAAGGTTCGGAAAGCGAAAATCAAAAAGGATAGGTGCAGAGACTCAATGGAAGCTGTTCTAACAAATGGAGTTGATTGTCTTACGTTGGTAAAGGAATCTTTCTCTTGAAACTTCAGAAAGAGTGAAGGATAACCCTATATAATATACATATATAATATACATAGGTAAGGTATGCGTACTGAAATACTATAAAATAAAATAATGATTAATGACGACTCGAATCTGTATTTGTTATATGAAAAATGGAAGAATTCTTGTGAATCGATTCAGATTGAAGAATAAAGAGACAAATCATTCACTCCAGAGTCTGATAGATCTTTTGAAGAATTGAGTCATTGGACGAGAATAAAGATAGAGTCCCATTCTACATGTCAATATTGGCAACAATGCAATTTATAGTAAGAGGAAAATCCGTCGATTTTAGAAATCGTGAGGGTTCAAGTCCCTCTATCCCCAAAGAGCCCATTTCGCTGTCTAACGCTTGAGTCTATCCTTTTCTTTATATTGATCCTTTTTTTCGTTCGCGCTTCCAAATTCCTTCTCTTTCCCATTCACCTACACTTTTACAAACCACTCTGAGCGGAAAGGTTTTTCTCTTCTCACGAGTTTTGTGGGATAGATTATACGTGTACAAATGAACATCTTTGAGCAAGTAATCCCCATTTGAATTTGAATGATTCACAATGGATATTTTTATTCATCCGGAAACTTACTAAGTTGTTCTTTTGACGATCCAATAAATTCCGGGACCTGGACGAGCCTTTCTAATATCCTTTCAATTGACATATACCCAACTTCTCTAGTAAAATGAGGATGCAGTATCGGGAATAGTCGGGATAGCTCAGCTGGTAGAGCAGAGGACTGAAAATCCTCGTGTCACCAGTTCAAATCTGGTTCCTGACACACGATTCATTTGGCTGAGCCTCTATAAAGTAATTGATATGAATCGAGATACATTTTGATTAAATTCATAAAGAGTCTAGATCATAATACATATTAGCCCTCTCGGTTTTTAGAGAGATATCCCATCTATTTTGATTTGATTTGATAGATGGGTAAAGACTTTCTTAGACAAAGTATCTAAGAAATGAGACTCTAGATTTCTATTCTTTTGAGTTGATTTATCCTCTCCTTCAAAAAAAACGAATAGAAATCGAATCCGATATCCTTTCATTCCCTTGTATTTTTTTCAAATTCTATTTTTGCATTGCCTCCTACATTACATGACTTTATTAAAGTCCGTCTAAGTGATGTGCGCACGACAACGTTCATGATGCAGAACTCATTTGGTTCATCCTATTGGCTTGGATCATCCGAAATAAGTATTTTTCAAAGTTGAGAATCCCAATGAAGCCCTAAGTGTCTTGTCTTGTTTGTTATCCTAGCCAGACTACAAATGAGACCTAAATTCCTATGTTTCACCGAGAACAGAGCCTGGAATCTATAGAATTCTAGAAGTGAAGATCCATGTTTTATCATTCAATGAGCATCTTGGATTTCATAAAATTTGGGGGCAATATAATCTTTACGCAAAGGCCACCCTATCCAACTTTCAGGCATTAAAATACGTTTCAAACGCGGATGATTAGAATAAGAGATTCCCACCATATCGTAGGATTCCCGTTCTTGAAAATCCACACTTTTCCAAACCCAGAAAACAGACGGAATTCTCGGATCCCTCCTCGAGGCAAATACTTTTATACATACCTCTTCGGGTTGATCCA